GGAACTCTAGTATCCAATTTCTTCATAGCATTCTCTATTAAAAAAGCGTTGTCCAACATTTGACTCCGTACCAGGAAAGAATTTAGTCGGACACTTGAAAAATAGGCCAAAAAGTCGATAGAATTCTTGGATAATGGGTTTAGATAGATCCTTTCCGGTTGAGACCACGCATAAAAGTTAGATTGACACAAATTTACAAGGTAAAATTTCCATTTATTCATCAAAAAAGGCGTATCCTTTGAAGCCAAAATGGATTTTCCTTGATATCTAACATAATGAGTGCAAGAATCCTTCAAAAACCACAGGATAACCTTCAAATGATTAGGAAAGACTTTTGCAAGATGTTCTATTTTTCCGTAGAAATGGATTCGCTCAAGAAGGACCTGAGAGGATTTTGACCGTAAATGAGAATCTCGGTTACGTATAAAAAGGAGGATAGATTCGTATTCAGATACATAAGAATTATATAGGAACCAGAAAAATTTTGGATTACTTTGTGAAAGTGAAAAAATGTAAATGGATTTCTGTGAAATAAGAAGACTATTCCACTTCCAACACTCATGAAGAATAAATCGACATAAATGCAAAGAAGAAACATCTTTCACCCAACAACGAAGAAGTTGAACCACGATTTCGAGATGGATCGGATAGGGTATTAGTACATGTAACACAGAATTTAAATGTGAAAATTTGTCCTCTAAAAAGGGAAATATGGAATGAATTGATCGTAAATTATGAGATTTGACCGTTTCTGACCTTTCTAAGCAAGATGTGAATCGTGTGGAAAATGGAATTTCCATAATAAGGGAGAACCCCTCCGATATCATTTGATAATATAAATTATTGTTGTATCGAAAAAACAAATTTTGATTCGAATATTTAGTGGAAATAATCAAAAAATTTTGTTGATACATTCGAGTAATTAAACGTTTTACAATTCGTAAACTCAATTTATGGTCATACCTGACATTTTGCGACAACAGGGACTTATTTAAACCAGGATCATGAGCAAGTACATGGATATACTCCCGAAAAATAAGTGGATATAGGAAGTCATGCTGCTGCGATGGATCTAATTCTAAATATCCTTGAAACTCTTCCATTTGAAATTTCATAAAAAAAGCAAGGTTTTTGGGATTCTCAAGTAATACATAGTGCGATACAGTCAAAACAAGAGTATTTATAGTTAATAGTTAAGAAAAAAAGAAATAATAAATAGAGTAAGATAACGAAAAAATACCTCGGAAAAAGAGAAAGTCATCGACGGATTCTCTATCCTCCCCTTCATCCATCTAATTATTTTATGTTCATTAAAATGTGCATTAAAGGATAAAAAGGTGCCTAGAAATCTTTTATTTTTGCAAGCCAATCGCTCTTTTGATTTGGGAAACAATCTCTTTATCAATATACTGCTTCTTATACACCTTCGGCTCCACCCCAGAATTCTAACGGTGAATAGCTAATAGTTAGGACTCATAAAAAAAGGAGAATCCACTCAAGGAAAAACCCTTTCCCGCATCAGGCACTAATACTATTTTTAACATACAATTAGATCGGAAAATTCTTCAAATTAAGAAAAGAAGCTCGTTGCTTTTTTCATCTCCCTAGAATTTGAGCTATGGGGCTCTATCCATTTATTCACTTAACCCGACTTTGAGTTTTTTTTAGTTTTGCGCCAAGAATTCAGACAAAGTTTTGGATCACTTCGGTAATAAAAAAATTCCTGGAATTCTCCATTGATACGACATGCTGTTTTTTCCATTCATTCCTTATTATTTTGGATCAGTCGCGGTCTTCCCAACTCTACCGATAGTATGGACGAATTGATTTATTCATAGAAATGTGTAAAAGATGCTAGCCGCACTTAAAAGCCGAGTACTCTACCGTTGAGTTAGCAACCCCCCAATAAACCATATTATTATTATTAAATTAATATTAAATTAATAAATCCAAATTAAGATGGATAGATACAATTGAAATCCCAATAAAAAGAAAAGAAATTGAATTCCCCGGCGCATGAAACTTTTTAACTAGCAAGAAACTGAAAGATAAAAAGGAGAATTGATTCGAAACATAAAAACGAACGGATCAGATAAAACTACAAGAAATTATTAACTAAAAATGTAAAAATTAAGGATATAATCCAAATTCAAAAATCCTTTCTTGCTGTCGCTTATCTTATCCCCTGATATGTAATGAAGTAAAAAAAAAAGATATAACAATAGATGCAGTTATCCACAACGAATTATATTTGGTTGAGAGGCTGCTGTCAATATGAGTGTGAATGTTGAGAAAAAATACACTTGATAACGAATACAATAAAGAAAGCAAAAAATTCTACAAAATTCCATATTCTTCTATATATTCTCTATATATAGAATATATAGAGAGTATGTAGAAGAATATATAGAGAATATGTTTTTTCTACAATAAAATATGGAAATACCTAAGTATTTTATTTTATAGAATATATAAAATAAAATTAATAAAAAAAAAAAGAAATAAACACAAGCATAAAGCTTGTGTTTATTTGAATGGTGCTTCCATAATAGAAATAGAAAAAAGTTTAGGCGTAAAGAATTCATCTTGTTAATTGGATTCCAACCAAAAATACTCTACGAAAAAGGCTATGACGAAATTTTCGTTATAAAACCCTTTTTTTTTTCATTTATTCACTTGTATTTGATCTTTTTTTTCTCCATCTTCTATCAATTATCAATTTCTCTCAAAAACATTGTCAATTACAACATATGATATTACTAATACCTAGCACTCGTAATACCTAAAAATATTCCATAAAACAAAGAAATTGATAGGTAGGAATCAAACAGAAAGAAACGGAGTAGAAAAAAGGGTTGACCAAGTTATATATAAATCATATAACCCCCCGTTTTTTTATTTCATTGATTGAATTCTCTTTGATTAAGGCGGAGTTACATAAAAAAACCGATTTCTTTGAAATATCTTGAACAGTTTCTGTAGGTTGAGCACCCCTTTCAAGGAAATAGAGAATATCAGGAAAATTTAAATAGGTCTGATTTTTTATTGGATCATAAAAACCAACCTTTCGAAGTGGTTTGCCATTTCTTCGGGATCGAACATCCATTGCAACGATTCGATAAATAGTTCGTTGTTTTCTACCACAGCGTCTCAAACGAAGTTTGAGCATATGCCTCCTTTAGCTAAAGTATGTAATTCCATTGAAGGAATCATAAATAAGTAATTGGTTGAGGGGTACTATCGATATCTATATTTTATCCATATTTTTGAGTAATCCAAAAATTTCACTTAGCTATCTAGCTAATCTATACGATCTATTTGAATTCTTTATTTTTTCTATGTTTCTATATGAATATGTAATTTCTTTTTTGTTTACATATTTTACATCCGTAAATATATTAGATTAATAGACCTCACTTAATTCTATTGATTGAATTAAGCGGGGTCTATTTCGAACTTAAAACTAATTAGAATTACAGAAAGGTGCTCAAAAATACAATCTTTTTTGATTCTAAAAAGATTTATTTTGATATAATATAGTTAAACTATTAATAACTATTCTGATATACTGAGAATAGTTACTCTTATCTAAAGAATATGAATATTTAGAATAGTAATAAAAGTAAAATTTGATTTTATATTCTATATGGGTATGCTCTGGGACGGAAGGATTCGAACCTCCGAATAGCGGGACCAAAACCCGTTGCCTTACCACTTGGCCACGCCCCATTTCTATTCGTTACTACTAAACACTAATAGTTTTGTTGGTTGTTCGTCAATTCCAGTCAAAAATTTCTATGAACTAGATAGCTCGTAGGATTTTGATACATGTAGATATAAAATAAAACTTCATTTCTTCATTTATTGATCATAATATATAATTCAATTAAGATATTGGATGAAAGTCCGATTTCTTCTATTCGTTTTTTTTTTTTCGGGATTGAATGAAGAATTTTTGCTTGGTATACTCTAGCTTTTTACATTACTTTAGTCATTTTTAGATTAAAATGAAAAATTTAAAAATCTATTAATAACTTAATAACTCAAAAAAAGTATCTTTCTATGCTTAAGAATAAAAATTATGTTATGCTTAATATCTTTAGTTTGATTTGGATCTGTTTTAATTCTGCCCTTTATTCAAGCAGTTTTGTCTTGGCCAAATTGCCAGAGGCCTACGCTTTTTTGAAACCGATCGTAGATATTATGCCAGTAATCCCTCTTTTCTTTTTTCTTTTAGCCTTTGTTTGGCAAGCTGCTGTAAGTTTTCGATAATACCGTTCTACAAAATTAATAATTTAGTCCCGAAAAAAAATTATAAAACAATTGATAAGATCAGATGAGTCTTACAGTATGAACCCTGAAATAAACGATTGAGATTTAATTTATATTTATAATTTATATATAACCGCGAAAAAGCTAGATCAACTCATTTATAGAATTGTAAGTATAAATAAATATTCTAAATATTCTAATTAGAGTCCTCCGCAATATCTGAAAAAAAAAGAAAAATTAGAATAAAAGACTCAACCCAACTTTAGATTTAGAAACGGATTTCTGAAAAATTTGATCTTTTTTCTATGTTCTAAAAATTGAAAATCTATTCTCTTTTTCCCAAACAAAAAAGAAGATCTTGGAGATTATGTAATGCTTACTCTCAAACTTTTTGTTTATACGGTAGTGATATTCTTTGTTTCTCTATTCATCTTCGGATTCCTATCTAATGATCCAGGACGAAATCCCGGACGTGAAGAATAAAAAAATTTGTTTTCTTCGCTTCATCTTTAACTGTTTTTAGGATTTTATCTCTTTCACATCCTTAACCATAAAAATGAAAAAAAAAAGATGAAAAGAACGTTTTTTCAAAAAAAAAACATAAGGGGATTAATTCGAAATAAAATGAAAATACCAAGAGTTACCAATGTAACAGAAAGGGAAAGAGAGGGATTCGAACCCTCGGTACAAAAGATTTGTACAACGGATTAGCAATCCGACGCTTTAGTCCACTCAGCCATCTCTCCCAATTAATTTTAAATTTAATTGGTAAAATTTTAAAAGTTCCATATACAAAAAAAGTATGTAATGCTTGCCAAATGAAAAAAAAAAAGCGCTTTTTTGTCTAACTACTTTTTCACTATTACTATCACACTTTTAGTATAATAGATACTATAATAGATAGTGTAAAATTTTGTTTTTTTATTATTAATTCAAAATTAATATTAATATAAGGGTTTTAGATCTTTATATAAAAGCTTTAATTTAAATTTTGAATAATTTTAAGATTGAATCAAAAAATAAGAAATAGAAAAGAAATATGGAAGAATAAATAACTAATAAATCTATTTTAAATAGAAATTCTAGTGAAATATTATATTTTTAAGTAAAATATAAAAATTAGACACATTAATAATAAAAATTTAGAAATTATAGAAGAATACTATATTTGTAAATAGCTTCTCATATAAATTTCATATGACCTTTTCATATGAAATAGCTCTCCTTTTTCATGTTGATTTCCACGGCCTGGCCCCGGTCGGTACCTAGCCGGGCCCCTTTTTTGTTATTCAAACAAGACAAGAAGGAAAAATAATAATAAAAATAAATAATAATATAATAGAGGACTATTTCCATTTCTATTTTCTATAATTAAAGAATCATAGTCTCATTTCTGATTTTATTGTTTTTTTACTGGATAAAAAAAAAGGACCCCGCTTTCTTGAAGAATACCTTATTTTTGGTTCTGAATTAATGAGCTTTGGCCAGCAGTCACCAAAACCCCTTTCGAAAAAGAAAGAGCTTTTTTAGTTATTAAAATTAAATTAGTTATTTAAATAGTTAGTTAAACAGCAGTTTTCCTTTCCTAAAGTGTACTGACAAAAAAACTAAGTCAATGCTCCCCTTTTCGTTTTGATGATTCTTTTTTGATCATATATTAATTACGACTAATTACTTTACTCGACAAAATATCCTTTCTATATAATAATGGGATTATAGCGGGTATAGTTTAGTGGTAAAAGTGTGATTCGTTCTAATAGCCCCTTAATGGTTAAGGGGTCCTTCGATTGGATTCATAGTCTGATCAAAAACTTTATTTCTTAAAAGGATTCAATCCTTTACCTTTCAATAAAAGATTCGAAGAAGAAAATACATTCTCGTAATTTGTATCCAAGAGTCAACTATAACTTCATAAACAGAAATTGGATTTTGAAATTACGAAACAAAATGTTCTTAATTGAATGAATACATTCAATTGAATGAATATGAATAAGGGGTCCATGGATAAATATAGAAAAGTTTATTTATAATCGTAACTAAATCTTTGATTTTTTTTTTAGAAAAGATTAAAGCGAAATAGCTATTAAAAGGTGACTCTGGTTTACTAGAGACATTGAATTTTGTTTGATTTTATTAGCCCGGCGTAAACAAAAAACTTTTCCTAAGGATTCTTTCAATTCAAATAGAAATAGATAACGAAGTAACTAGAAAAATTGTTAAAATTCCCCTACCCCATTCTTCTATAGGGATCATCTAGAAAGCGCCTTCTTTTGATCGCAGTAAGAGAGAAAGCCGACATAGATGTTATGGGTCCAAGTTCAAAAAAAGAATCAAAGTTTTAGTTCTTATTAATAACAATTCAATATCAATATAAAAATACTAAATCAATATCAATTTGATTCTTTTTGATTATTAATAAATTAAGATTAAATGGATTTTTTGGGTTCACGTCTTTTATACGATGATATGGGAATTTCTCAATATTCCATAAAGGAGCCGAATGAAACCAAAGTTTCATGTTCGGTTTTGAATTAGAGACGTTAAGATAAATCAACGTCGACTATAACCCTCAGCCTTCCAAGCTAACGATGCGGGTTCGATTCCCGCTACCCGCTTTATCTATTATTCTATTCTAGTAAAGTCTAGAATAATAGGATGCATTATAATCTAAATTCTAATCTAATAGAATACCAAGGAATAATTCTACGAAAAATTGTCTTTTTTTGCATAAAATAAAAGTCCGAATATTTTATGCAAATCTAAAATATTCAAATTATTAATAATCTTAATTTATTAAGATACTCTAGATATAATATTGGAAATAGAATATTGGGTATAATATCAAATTTGAAAAATTTTGAGTATTTATTATATTTATTACAATTATACATACCTTTTTTTTTACTAAAAATAAATTACATTTTAAATTTTTTATTTATTTTATATTAAGATTAAGTAGGGAATTCTAAAAAGATAATAATTATCTCGCATTCTTTTTCTTTAATTCTTTCTTTAAAGTAAAAAAAAAAAAACAAATTGGAATGAAAAGCGTCCATTGTCTAATGGATAGGACAGAGGTCTTCTAAACCTTTAGTATAGGTTCAAATCCTATTGGACGCATGGACGCAATTGATTTCCATATCTTTGTTAGATTTTTATCTATGTCAAAATTGAGGGTTTTTCTAAGAGACACTTAAGATTATACTAGATATTCGAATTTTATTCTAA